AATTGTCAGTTATTTATATTCATCCATATTGAATTCTCAAAAAAAAAAAAAAGAAATACCATTTTGGCTGGCTCATTATCCATCAAATCCTATATATAGATCTAGCAATGATGTAATTTCGAGTCTATGAATCTTTGACTGGAATCTATGAGATAAGTGGAATAAAAATTTATACTGAACTTAAACTTAATTTTAAGAGATGCAAGCGGAACGGAATTGATAAAACAGTCTTAGAAACAGAATTCTCCCACTTAGGCTTACTATGCTTTGGGATTTTTTTAGAATATTATATTATTTATTTTCTATTTTTTTCTTTTTATAGTATAATATAACGGTATTGATATATTGATATTGATATTCTAATCTACTTGATTGATATTCTAATCTACTTGAATATTGAATACCAGAAAACTATATGATATGAATATTTATTATTATTAACGCAGATATATCTATCTAATTTATTTATTTTATATCTATATCTATGTCTTCTCCGTTCTTTTATTACCCTCCTGTCCTGTCGTGTTGTCAATTGACAGTATGACTTAGGGGTCAATATAATTTGACCGACCAAATCCTATTTTGGTAAACCATCTTGAATCTACTGCAGAGTGAAGGATCATGGATCCAACGCATAACCCTTTGTGAATGAGAGAGATAAAGATGAGAAAGACCAATGAAATAAAGTTTCAAGGTTATATAGTTTAATGGTAAAGTTTGATTTGATTACCATTAACTAACCCCCAGAATACTTAAGGAGTTTTTCCGTTTGATTTATATACTATGGATCTACTAAAGACGGATCTCGGCCTGAGTTATATTAAGTTAAAGTTAATAAGGTAGCCCTACTAGGCCTTATTACCTATTATGTTTTTCCTATTCTATTTTTATATTACCTCAAGGTTTTTTTCTTATTACCTATGGTATTTGTCTTATTACCCATATTCTAGTGCTTTTTGATTTGGCCGCACTCGGGACCTTTTATTTCTAGTTGATTTATGAAGGCGGCCGTAGGCCCCTATGGTCCAGTGGTTACGACCTCTCTCTTTCACGGAGAAAACGAGGGTTCAAGTCCCTCTGGGGGTGTACCAAGACTCAAGACTATAGGAGTGGTATTTTCTATCAAATGATCCGTAGCCGTATTTGTCAAGTCTGCCTGGTAGACGAAAGGAAGTTTATTATGGAACGTCTAAAAAATTTAGGCGTTGGGTCGATGCCCGAGTGGTTAATGGGGGCGGACTGTAAATTCGTTGACAATATGTCTACGCTGGTTCAAATCCAGCTCGGCCCAATAATTTGCCAATCTACTATCAGACGGTAGAACTCTCTTGTTCTTAAGAAATACCTTACCTGATACAAGAGAATAAAAAAGAATTCAAATTTTCTGCTAGATCTCTTCTTATTTCCCTGGGATTGTAGTTCAATAGGCTAGAGCACCGCCCTGTCAAGGCGGACGTTGCGGGTTCGAGCCCCGTCAGTCCCGACGGATCCAATAAGTACATCAATTCGCCTCTCCATTTTCTGTGAAAGAGGGGACAGAGAGCATAATTGAATCCCGAAGAGGTTTCCTCTCTTTTTTTTTTTTTTCAGGATTCTGTCAAAGAAAGAATAAACCCTAAACTAAAATTAAAATAACTAAAATAGTGAAGTTGATAGAATATTCCATCTTTTATCCCGCGCCTCATTTTTCTCATACTTCTTTGTCTTCCAAAGAAAATTGGATCATTAAAATTTAGAACCTAATTCTTCTCTTTTTGGGTTTTTAATGGAAACGGATGGGTGGTTAGATGATACTTCGTTTGACTACATACAAAAAAAGAACAGAAAAGAAGTATAAAAAAGGAATTTTTGCTCGGTCCGGGAATCCAAGATTGGATTCGGTATGGATAAAGGATCTTCGTATGTTATACTATTCAATTCTCGACGACGAATTAATTTAATAGCTCAGATATTGTTATTCATGATATGATATTGATCCGATTCAAGATCGTCGATAGGTAATGCATTCATTGAATTGACAGGTGAAAGATTTATCATCTCTATGGGATTAAATCCCGAGTTATTGTGAAATAAAAAAACGATGAGATTATGGAAGTAAATATTCTTGCATTTATTGCTACTGCACTGTTCATTTTAGTTCCTACTGCCTTTCTACTTATAATTTACGTAAAAACAGTCAGTCAAAACGATTAATTACTTTGAATGAAACTTGACTTCTGAATTCTTATCCATATTTGAAGAAATCAAAAGAAAAGTATTCTATTAAATGAAATCAACGGGCTATAATCGGCGGTATTCTATGAGATCCGAGAGTATGGTAAGAAATCAATTTTTTTCTTATCATACTCTCTATTAGTGTTATAGTAATGTATAAAATAAAATTGTACTTGACTTTCTAATAAAGTTGGTATACTATATTAGCTTCTATCTTCAATCTATGTAGTTATTAATCCATATATGGAATTGACGTAGGACCCGATTCTATTTCTTTGATACATCTATTTATTTATTATTCCGATGAATCTGAAAAAATCGTTTTACTGTTATAGAATACATTTCTCCACTAGAATCCAAGGGAATTTTGAAATGAGGATCTTTTTATTTAAATTGAAAATGATTTCAATTTAAATAAAAAATGCGTTGCAGAACGATCTATAAAAAATTGATACCGTTGACTAAATTAGGAGTGCTTCTAAAGTCCACTTCTTCCCCATACTACGAGTGAAAGGGAAAATGTAAAGACTACCATTAAAGCAGCCCAAGCGAGACTTACTATATCCATGTGAATTATATCCCTTATCTCTATGATAGAATTATTCCATTATTGCTCACTAATAATAGTAGAATGAATGGTCCAGAGTCAAAAAGGGATTCTGGCCGACCACTATTGATGAACCAGTCAAAAAAATCCATTTCAAAAATTCCTAAAAAAAAAAAATAATTTTTTTGCACTTTTTGTTTTCTATAAACTATAAAAAAATCCATCCAATATAATCTTTCTTTGAATTTTAGATTCAAGGATTTCCAAGCTTTTACAAAATCCCCAGAACAGAATAAGACAGCAGAACAGAATAAGAGATTTAGATTCATTTGTTGATGAGGCGGCACCCGGATTTGAACTGGGGAAAAAGGATTTGCAGTCCCCCGCCTTACCACTCGGCCATGCCGCCAAAACGATACACAATAGGAAAAATTTTTTCTTTTTCGGTTGGATTACTAAACTTTAGTTTATTGTACTTGCATCTTGCATCCCTTTTTTAATCCTTTTTCTAAATCTAAATTTATGTATAAAAATTAGAAAAGTTTTTATCCTTTCTTATTGTATTTAATTTATTTATTGTAATGTATTTGATCTACCCCCTCGATTGATTGTATCGTATCTTCCCGCAATGCCGAAAAACTTCCACTCACCTTTCTATTGAAAAATCAAATGTCTATTTTCGCTTAAAAAAGCCGAAATTTATGACAAAAGGGAACCATTAACTATTCGTTGACTGAGAATTCGTGACTTATTCTTGGATTTGAATCTAAAATTTGGTTTCCCTAATGACATAAGAAAATACAAATGGATACATACTTAATTGATTCTTTTGAATCAAAAATCCTTCTCTATTTCTGGATTCTATTATAACAAAAATGATAAGTATATGTAAACCCCAGAAGGGAAATTTTTACACAGATACCAAATTGGCTATTTAGAGTATGTTGCCTATAAACAAAAAAACGGGAATTCATTGGAACAAAAAAAGGCCCGGCTGGGTATTGACCGGGCCAGGCCCAAAAGGCACTTCGAACAAAATAAAAGCAAGAAGGTCTTCTTTATTTATCTTTCTATTCTATTTGGATCTTTCGAGCATCTAAATGGAATTGCTAATTCTATAATAACGATAAAGAATGTAAAAGAAATACTTTATTTAATCCTTACTTGATGTGTAATGTAACATAGTAATTATCTTTTTCAATTGGGAGAGATGGCTGAGTGGACGAAAGCGGCGGATTGCTAATCCGTTGTACGAGTTATTCGTACCGAGGGTTCGAATCCCTCTCTTTCCGTTTCCGTTGATGACTTTCTATTTTTTTCTTTCAATTTTTGCAAACCCCTTTTTATTTTTTTTTCCTAATTAAATTAAATATGTGGAATAGCTAAAATAAAATATTAATAAAATTGTAAAATCAAACAAGAAAAACTAAATTTTTTTATTCTTCACGTCCAGGATTACGTCCTGGATCATTGGATAGGAATCCAAAAATGAAGAGAGAAACAAAGAATATTACTACTGTGTAAACGAAAAGTTTGAGAGTAAGCATTACACAACCTCCAAGATCATTTTTTGAAAAAGAAAAACGAGAAAAGATAATAGATCCTCCACTTTTATATCACATATCCTATTTTGACACCAAGAAATGAATTATAGAAATAGAAAAGAATGTTCAGAAATTCAAATCAAATGAAGTTGAAATTTGTAATAAGAGTCTTTAATTTAATTACCACAAATCACTTTCATACCCACAATTAGATATTCTAAGGGACCCTAAGCTCATAAGGTATTTCCCCGAAAAAGGATTAAAATGGGGAAAGGAAATAGGGCGAGCCGTATTTCTCGCGACTATCCGAGAGTTTGAATCGAAGGTTCATACTGTCAGACTTATTTGATCTTATCAATTGTTATAATTTTTCTCGAATAAATCATGAATTTTCTAGGATAGTATTAAAGCTCTTATCGAAAACTTACAGCAGCTTGCCAAACAAAGGCTAAAAGAAAAAAGAACAGGGGTATAACTGGCATGACATCTACGATTGGATTCAAAAAAGCATAGGCTTCGGGCAATTTGGCGAAGAAAAGACTAGTCGGATAAAGGGCAGAATTAAGACAGATCAAACTAAAAATATTAAGCATAACAGACTTTTTTTTCGTCGAAATAATTGCATTTTGATTGAGTTAAGGAAAAATGAAGAAAGTAAGGTAAACAAAAAAATCCTTCTTTTTTTTTTTTCTGCTCAATCAAAAATCCTCCAATTCTCAAAGGAGAATAGAAGAAATCATACTTTCATACAATATCTTAATTGAATTATATGTAATGATCAATAAATTCAGTTGAATTCTAGATATACACATGCCAAAATCCTAGCATGAATCTATAATAGATTCTATAAAGATAAAGAAAAAAGAGTTTCTCTAGATAGTTGGACTGGAATTGACGAAGACTAAATACCAATATTATTCTTTATTAGTATTAGTGTCCAATAAAAATAGAAATGGGGCGTAGCCAAGCGGTAAGGCAACGGGTTTTGGTCCCGCTATTCGGAGGTTCGAATCCTTCCGTCCCAGAGGGTATCCATTGTATCCTAATATTTGTTTTTTGTTCAAGGAGGTTCTGTTTCAAGGTCTAATATTGCATAGAATATTATATTATTCCTCCTTCTTTTTTGATTTTGAATGATTCTTTGCGGAAGCATATCTGAGTTTTTCACAAATTGAACTAAATCGAGTTCAAATGATATGCAAAAGTAACTGAACCCCTTTGTGACCCAGATAAAGCTAAGATGGGCCGTAGATCATAGTTGTAGAAAGATTACTTAACCTCATCAGGTTAAAAAAAATATGAAATGAAAATACATATAAAAGAGGAAGCGCTTAACCTATAGGTATGTATTCTTATCCTGTTTCAGTGACAATAGTGTTTCCCTTTTTGTGAAAAAGAATTGGCATCCCTAAAATATTTTATTTAACAATGATATATCTTTTCGATATTTTTTTTATTGTTTGATTTAGCTTATTTGCTTTACATCATTGGCAATTCCATTCGAAAAGAAACAGAGATTTTTCTTTCTTATTTCTTATGATAATGATAATAAAAGGGAGTCTTTACTGTAAAACTTGACTCAAATAATGATGGAGAAGTTGGAAACTTTTTCAATTATCAAGATTTGTAATGATTCCTTATGGGTTGACTCTTTGGGAAGTTGGAAATGGGCCGGTCTATCTTATTGAGTCACTTGAAGAGGCAGAGTCAAATAGAATTTATTTTTTCGTGTGATTTCTGTTAGTTATGTTATTTTTATATCTATTTAGTTTAGATTTCTAGATATTTCTGTTAGATATTTTTTTGAAATAGATATTTATAAAAAAACGTTCCATTCATACAAAAAGCTGGGGTCTTGCTAATATTTCTTCAGAAAAATAATCTATGTAGATAAGAAAAAATATAAATTACTTTGTCTCTGTACCGACTGAACCAATGACTATTCATGATTCCATAATTGAATCAATTCCGTACTGGTTCCAAATTAGAGGAATGTTATGGTAAAACTTCGTTTAAAACGATGCGGTAGAAAGCAACGTGCGACTTGAAGGACACGATCCGGTGTGGATTCTTTTTCTTACATCCACCATTTTATATAGGAATGAAGGTGCTCTTGGCTCGACGTCATTTGTTCTATTCTACTAGAGCCCTTCTTTTTTTTTATTGGGTTGTAATGTAAATAGTTCATGATGGAGCTCGAGTAGAAAGTATTGATTAATTTCTCAGGGGCAACGATCTAGGGTTAATGCCAATTCATAAATTGGAACAACTTCGTAAGTATATCTTCGATATCTTCGATATAGAAATCGAAAGGATCCGATTCGAGCAATTTTTCAATTCAAAAAATTTGTTGGAACGGCTAAAACTTTTTCGATACGCAGTGTATCGCGCACGAATCAACCGTCGGTATGATTCTTTGATAGAAAGAAATCGCAAAAGGGGTATGTTGCTACCATTTTGAAAGGATTAAGAAGCACCGAAGTAATGTCTAAACCCAATGATTTAAAACAAAGATAAAGGATCCCAGAACAAGGAAACACCACTTCAATTGTCTCACGGATCCGAATAACGAATCAAAATAGATTTTAAATGAGACAAAAAGGGTGGGTTAAAGACCACTCAAAAAAATATATATATTAAATTAAAGATAAAGATTTTTCTTTAAGATATTTGAGATATTATATTATTGAACTTGAGTTATGAGTACAAATGATTTTTTCTTCTTCAGGAAGTAAGCTAAATAAAAATGAGTGAAATTGAAATTATAGAATTTATTAATTTATTTTACGGATTCCTTTCCTATTTATTCTAATCAAATTTTATCCATAGATAAAACTTCGAATCATTTTTTCTCGAGCCGTACGAGGAGAAAACTTCCTATACGGTTCTAGGGGGGGGTTCTTTTTCATCTACATCTATCCCGATGAGCCGTCTATCGAATCGTTGCAATTGATGTTCGATCTCGAAGAGAAGGAAGAGATCTTCGGAAAGTGGGTTTTTATGATCCGATCAAGAATCAAACTTATTTAAACGTTCCCGCTATTCTCTATTTCCTTGAAAAAGGCGCTCAGCCTACAGGAACTGTTCAGGATATTTTAAAAAAGGCAGAGATTTTTAAGGAACTTTGCCCTAATCAAACAAAATTAAATTAAGGAAATAAAAACTAAGGGTAGGATAGTGATTTCTATATCATTTTGGATATCTTTTCTATACTATGTTTTTTTATTTCCTTTCTTGGTCTATTCGTATCTATTTCTCATTGCTTTTATAGAATCCTTTTCTATAGAATATTTTTCTAAGGAAACCGTATTTGATTGATTCTCAAAAAATAGAAAATTATGGCATTACCTGTAATTGGGTGGTTTTCATTTGAACTCTAATACCAAGTAACAAACAAGGAATAGAAGTTCTTTATTCTATATGGATTCAATTTTTTTAGATTATTCTCCATCTAATCTAAAAACTCAAAATTTAGTATATAAATATAGGTATATGCAGTGCCAATCCAACACAAGTCTTTTTTTTTTACTATTATTCAATTTAAGTTTTTGTATTTTTTCATCGTATTCTTTTCTTAACCTTTATGTTGACAACGTTGTATCGAACAAATATAATTCATCGTGATAAGCAGATCTATTTATTTCCATCCCATAGGTTTTCTTTTTTATTTTTACTTGTTGATTCAAATGATGGGTTCGTTGGATTAGCTTTGATACCCGGATTTTTGATTGAAAAAGGGGATAACATAGAAATAGGGGATGTTCTACCATTTTTACATTTATTTATTTATTTTTTTGGTCGGGCAATTTTTTCTTTTTTCATCTGATTCTGATTTAGTCATTTTTATGTTCCAAATAGATCTGATTTAGTCATTTTTATGTTCCAAATAGAGTAGAAAAATTTAATAGAGTAGAAATTTTTTTTAGATTTTTTATTTCGTAGAGTAATGCTTTAATTTAATAATTTTGTTTTATTCTGATTGTATCTACATACCCTTTTATATTTGGGTTGCTAACTCAATGGTAGAGTACTCGGCTTTTAAGTGCGGCTAGGATCTTTTACACATTTAGATGAAGCGAGGGATTCGTCCATACTATCGGTAAAGTTTGGAAGACCGCGACTGATCCTGAAAGGGAATGAATGGAAAAAATAGCATGTCGTATCAATTAAGAGTTCTGAGAATATTTTATTCTTTCTGGCTCGGTACAAAGCCTTCTTTAAATTATTGAAAGGGAGCAAACCGAAGTCAATTTCAAGTTGGGTCGAATTAATAAATGGATAGGGCCCCACGGCTTCAATTAATTTCATTTTTATTATAGGGAAAGAAAAAGCAACGAGCTTTCATTCTGAATTTGAATGATTACCCGATCTAATTAGACGTTAAAAAAATATTAGTGCCCAATACGGGAAGGCTTTCTCCCAGGAAAAAATATTCTTGATTTTTTAATGAATCCTAAATATTACCACTCTCCATTCTATAATGGAATAATGGAGATGTATGTGTATAAGAAACAGTATATTGATAAATCAATTTCCAAAATCAAAAGAGCGATTGGGTTGAAAAAAGTAAAGGATTTCTAATCATCTTGTCATCCTATAAGGAAAACGAACATAAAAACTTAAAATTAAATGGAAAAAGAGATGATAGAGAATCTGTTGATAAGTTTCTCTGGATCCGAGGTATCTATTCGGTTTGTACTATAATACCTTGTTTTGACTGTATCGCACTATGTATCATTTATAACCCCCAAAATCCTCTACCTTTCATTTAAATAGAATATCAAATGGATAAATTCCAAAGCTATTTAGGGCTAGATAGATCTCAACAACACTACTTCTTATATCCACTTATCTTTCAGGAGTATATTTATGTACTTGCTCATGATCATGGTTTAAATGGATCAATTTTGTTGGAAAATGCAGGTTATGACAATAAATCCAGCTTACTTATTGTGAAACGTTTAATCATTCGAATGTATGAACAGAATCATTTGATTCTTTCTGTTAATGACTCTAAACAGACTCCTTTTTTGGGGCAGACCAATCATTTTTATTCGCAAATAATGTCAGAGGTTTCTTCAATCATTATGGAAATTCCATTGTCTCTGCGATTAATATCTTCCCTAGAAAGGAAAGGGGTAGTTCAATCCGAAAATTTACGATCAATTCATTCAATATTTTCTTTTTTAGAGGACAACTTTTCACATTTAAATTATGTATTAGATATACTAATACCTTACCCAGCCCATCTGGAAATATTAGTTCAGGCTCTTCGCTATTGGATAAAAGATGCTTCCTCTTTGCATTTATTAAGATTCTTTCTCCATCAGTGTCATAATTGGGATAGTCTTATTACTTCAAATTCAAAGAAAGCCAGTTCTTCTTTTTCAAAATCAAAATCAAAAAGAAATCAGAGATTATTCTTCTTCCTATATACTTTTCATGTATGTGAATATGAATCCGGCTTCCTCTTTCTCCGTAACCAATCTTCTCACTTACGATCAACATCTTCTGGAGCCCTTATTGAACGAATTTATTTCTATGGAAAAAGGGAGCACTTTCCCAGGGCTTTTCAAGCAAATTTATGGTTGTTCAAAGATCCCTTCATGCATTATGTTAGGTATCAAGGAAAATCAATTCTTGCTTTAAAAGGGACGTTTCTTCTGATGAATAAATGGAAATATTACTTTGTCAA